AGAGAGGGTAGGGTTCCCAGACAAACCATTCGAGCTAAAATTGATTATTGTTCCTATACAGTCCGGACTATCTATGGGGTATTAGGCATCAAAATTTGGATTTTTATAGTATAGACAAGGAAGAGATAGACAAGGACGAGGAATAAGAAAACTTTTCTTGTTTTTTCCTTCTATCCGTTTTATAGTAGAACAATAAAGGCGAAACTCATTCATTCTGTTTCTATCCAACCAAACTAATTCGTAATTCTATAGGGTTTAATAAAAATTCAACTGACCTTTTGTTTTTATATAATTGCTATGCTTAGTGTGCGACTCGTTGGTTTTTTAGGGTTAGGATTAAAAAAAAGCCAGCCCCGTAGTACGAAACCAAACTCATCACTTCATATTATCTGGATCTAAAGAACCAGTCAAGATATGCTAAATTGGTCATATCTTTGCAGCAACTGAATTTTTTTTAGAATTAAACTTTACTTTCAACTTTAATTCTAAGTTTAAAGCCAAATACCGAAGAAAGGTGTGGATAAATGGAATGATGAGAGAAAGAAAAAGAATATTAATGATATAGAATTCCAATATGTAAGGTTTATGGGTCATCTCATAAAAGACAGTGTAATAAAGCATCAATACTAATTGATTTGATTCATCCATAATGAAATATTAAATGAATCCTTCTTATAATTATAGAAGAAAAAATTCAAGAGCTCCGAGCCAATAAAGACTAAGAAGGTTGACTCAAGAAAAAATTGGATTATGAGCTCCGTTGTAGAATTCTGACCTAACCATTTAGTATGAAGTGGCGGGAACGAAAGAACCTGTGAATGCAAAAGATTTTATTGAACAAACGAATCTTACTGATTCACTAGTTGGGATGGCGAAATGAACCAGAAATCAATTCCTCTATTCGGAGAAGTGACGAACAAGCGCCAGGACTGAAATAGAGATTGAAAGAGTAAATATTCGCCCGCGATAACTTTTATCTATTCAATTCAAATTAATTGAAATTCTATTTTAAATCCTTTTATTCGCGAGGAGCCGGATGAGAAGAAACACTCACGTCCAGTTCTGTAGTAGAGATGGAATTCCGAAACAACCATCAACTATAACCCAAAAAGAACTAGATTCCGTAAACAACATAGAGGAAGAATGAAGGGAATATCTTCTCGAGGTAATCATATTTGTTTCGGTAAATATGCTCTTCAGGCACTTGAACCTGCTTGGATCACATCTAGACAAATCGAAGCAGGTCGACGGGCAATGACGCGAAATGCGCGCCGTGGTGGAAAAATATGGGTCCGTATATTTCCAGACAAACCGGTTACAGTAAGACCCGCCGAAACACGTATGGGTTCGGGGAAAGGATCCCCTGAATATTGGGTAGCTGTTGTTAAACCAGGGCGAATACTATATGAAATGGGTGGCGTAACCGAAAATATAGCTAGAAGGGCTATTTTAATAGCAGCATCCAAAATGCCTATACGAACTCAATTTATTATTTCGGGATAAAAACGTAGAACCAGCAGAAATGAATCTTTGGAATGAAACAAAACCACAGATTTCTTTTTTTGGACAAACAGTATTTCTTTTATTTTCTTCATCCTTTGCATTGGAAGAATAGACTCAAAAATTCATATGATTCAACCTCAGACCCATTTAAATGTAGCGGATAACAGCGGGGCTCGAAAATTGATGTGTATTCGAATTATAGGAGCTAGTAATCGCCGATATGCTCATATTGGTGACGTTATTGTTGCTGTGATCAAAGAAGCAGTACCAAATATGCCCCTAGAAAAATCAGAAGTAGTCAGAGCTGTAATTGTTCGTACCTGTAAAGAACTTAAACGTGACAGCGGTATGATAATACGATATGATGACAATGCTGCAGTTGTGATTGATCAAGAAGGAAATCCAAAAGGAACTCGAATTTTTGGCGCAATCCCCCGCGAATTGAGACAATTAAATTTTACTAAAATAGTTTCATTAGCTCCCGAGGTATTATAAAATGAGATCCTGATATTCTTTAGAGTATTTGAAAGGAATATAGATTAAGAACTAGATTAATTCATAGATTATGTCTCACGCATATACCTTGAAAAATTCATATTCATAAAAAAAAAAAAAAAGAAAAACATGTTAATTATATCCAATTTTGAGGCACCTAATTTTTTAGTTTATCATGGGCAGAGACACTATTGCTGAAATAATAACGTCTATACGAAATGCTGATATGGATCGAAAAAGAGTTGTTCGCATAGCATCTACTAATATTACCGAAAATATTGTTAAAATACTTTTCCGAGAAGGTTTTATCGAAAACGTCAGAAAACATCGAGAAAAAAACCAAAAATTTTTGGTTTTAACCCTGCGGCATAGAAGGAATAGGAAAAGACCCTATAGAAATAGAAATTTTTTAAATTTAAAACGGATCAGTCGACCCGGTTTACGAATCTATTCTAACTCCCAACGAATTCCTAGAATTTTAGGTGGGATGGGGATTGTAATCCTTTCTACTTCTCGGGGTATAATGACAGGCCGGGAGGCTCGACTAGAAGGAATCGGCGGAGAAATTTTGTGTTATATATGGTAATCCTTTTAATATCCAAATGGGATCCGAAACCTCTTCCTATTTGTAAAAAAAAAAAAGGGGGGTGAGTTGTCTAATATCGTTTATCCTCCATTAGTTGATACTTTAAGGGGGCTTTACCTGGAATGAAAGAACAAAAATTGATTCATGAAGGTTTAATTACTGAATCGCTTCCCAATGGCATGTTCCGAGTTCGGTTAGATAATGAAGATCTGATTCTAGGTTATGTTTCAGGAAAGATCCGACGTAGTTTTATACGGATACTGCCAGGAGATAAAGTCAAAATTGAAGTAAGTGGTTATGATTTAACCAGAGGACGTATAATTTATCGACTCCGAAACAAGGATTCAAAAGATTAGGTAGTTTTTATTCAATTATTCAATACGACTCGAGATAAAAAATTTCAAGAAACTTATTTTCTACCAAGAAGTAGATTCAGAATTAAGATTAAGGAATGGCAAATATGAAAATAAGAGCTTCCGTTCGTAAAATTTGTGAAAAATGTCGACTAATCCGTAGACGGGGGCGCATTAGAGTAATTTGTTCCAACCCGAGACATAAACAAAGACAAGGATAATCAGGCTCACTAAAAGGCCCAGCATACAAATAAAGAAGCTGTTTTGACATGAAATGGATATATCCATATATTTCTGACTCATATTTATGAGACGATACAATATGGCAAAAGTTATACCGAGAACCAGTTCACGTAGAAATGTACGTATTGCTTCACGTAAAAGTGCACGTAGAATACCAAACGGAATTATTCATGTTCAAGCAAGTTTCAATAATACCATTGTCACGGTTACAGATGTACGAGGTCGGGTGGTTTCTTGGTCCTCGGCCGGTACCTTCGGATTCAAGAGTACGAGAAGGGGGACACCCTTTGCCGCTCAAACTGCAGCAACAAATGATATTCGTACAGTAGTCGATCAAGGTATGCAGCGAGCAGAAGTCATGATAAGGGGTCCCGGTCCCGGTCTCGGGAGAGACGCCGCATTACGAGCTATTCGTAGAAGTGGTATACTATTCACTTTTGTACGAGATGTAACCCCTATGTCACATAATGGTTGCAGACCTCCGAAAAAAAGACGTGTGTAGAAATAATACAGGGAAGAAATTTCAAGAGAAACAAGAGAAATAAATAATTCAATCAAATAAAAATTTTGACTATGGTTCGAGAGAAAGTAACAGTATCTACTCGGACACTACAGTGGAAGTGTGTTGAATCAAGAACAGACAGTAAACATCTTTATTATGGACGCTTTATTATGTCTCCACTTATGAAAGGACAGGCCGACACAATAGGCATTGCAATGCGAAGAGCTTTGCTTGGAGAAATAGAAGGAACATGTATTACACGTGTAAAATCTGAGACCGTCCCCCATGAATATTCTACTATAACGGGTATTCAAGAATCGGTTCACGAAATTATAATGAATTTGAAAGAAATTGTATTGCGAAGTAATCTATATGGAACTTGTGACGCGTCTATTTGTGTCAAGGGTCCTGGATATGTAACTGCTCAAGATATCACCTTACCGCCTTATGTAGAAATCGTTGACAATACACAACATATAGCCAGCTTGACAGAACCAATTAATTTTTGTATTGGATTAGAAATCGAGAGAAATCGTGGATATCTTATAAAAATGCCACATAACATTCAAGATGGAAGTTATCCTATAGATGCTGTATTCATGCCCGTTCGAAATGTGAATCATAGTATTCATTCCTATGGAAATGGGAATGATAAACAAGAGATACTATTTCTTGAAATATGGACAAATGGGAGTTTAACTCCGAAAGAAGCACTTCATGAAGCCTCCCGGAATTTGATTGATTTATTTATTCCCTTTTTATATAAGGAAGAAGAAAATTTACCCTTAGAGGACAATCAACACACGGCGCCTTTATCCCCTTTTACTTTTCACGATAAATTGGATAAAGTCAGAAAAAACAAGAAAAAAATAGCATTGAAATCGATTTTTATTGATCAATCCGAATTTTCTCCCAGGGTTTATAATTGCCTCAAAAGGTCGAATATATATACATTATTCGACCTTTTGAATAACAGTCAAGAAGATCTTATGAAAATAGAAGATTTTCGTCTAGAAGATGTAAAACAGATATTTGGCATTCTAGAAAAACATTTCGCAATTGGTTTACAAAAAAAAACTTTTAAATCTATTGGATTTAATTCAGATAATTTAATATTTAATTAAGATATAAGAAGATATAATTAAGATATAAGAAGATATAAGGTTTGAATCTGTAGCCCAATTCATATATTCTCAAGAAATTGAGAATTTTATTGAATAGATGTATCTAGGGATAATTTGCTTTGAGGCGACTATTCCCTAGATACACACGTCGTGTTATTTCACAATTGAATCAAATTTAAAAAAGACCTAAAGTT